TCGGACATGCTTATTTTTATTTTCCGATGGATTTACATGGTTTCATTAATGGAAATTGTTTGATGTAGTGAGTAATAGGCTCTGGTTGTTCGCCGTTCAAAAATTCTTGTTTAGGCAGTTCATATCATCCATACATAGTGTTTTGATCTAAGATTTCAATTCTTCCATGTTTCAGCAGCAACATATTGTTCCATGGAGCTAAGGTCCAAAGCATGGAATAAAAAGTGTTTCCACGACTCTACCACCCGGCCAATCCTGTTCCACTTAATCCCTTTTTCATGGCCACATATCTTTACGGCTAAGGAGGGGGAAATCCTTCTCCTGTTACATAAATCAAATGTTTCATTTCATCCGGGAAAAGCCATCCCTTTCTCAACACTGTCCTTGTCATTTGATCCAATAGCGTTCCGTTAGATAGGAACAGATTTGATAAATACTGATAACTCTCGGATAGAGTATTAGAACGGAAAGATCCATTAGATAATGAACTATTGCTTCTAAGCCATCTCTGGCGATGAATCAACAATTCGAAGTGCTTTTCTTGCATATTCTTGATAAACCAGCGTTTATATATAGATGTAGGAGGATTTGTTTGGGAAGTAATAAGCCCCTTTGGCATCTCTTCATCTGCAAAGAATTCTCGACGTGAAAACACAGAGACAAAGGGCGGATCTTTGAATAGGAAAAATAATGGATCCGCAGGGTCCCAAATGAATTGGTTTATTCGAAAAAAGCCTTGCTCTTTGGAAGATCTATCTCGTGTCTGGTACTGCATGGTTCCACTCTGCAAGAACTCCGAATCATTCTCTTGAAGCTCATCCTCTTTATGATAAATGATCCGCTTGCCCCGAAATGACCCGGCCCAATAGGGAAATCCCAATTCAGTGGGCCTTTCGATATAATCAAATAGATTGCCACAAGGGCGCCATATTCTAGGAGCCCAAACTATGTGATTGAATAAATCCTCCGCTATCTGTTGCGGGTCGACGGCCCCTTCCCCTTCTTCAAACCCCGATTCGTATTTTTCATATAGAAATCTCTGATCAACGATAGAACAAGATCCATTTTGCATCATATCTAACGGATTCCTTGGTTCGGACCGAAGAAGTAATGTCACTCGATTATTATCAAACTGACTGCAATCTTTTTCTGTCCGTGAGGATCCCACCAGAGCGCCTTCTACTTCTAATAGGCCATGAACTAGATCAGAATCATTCTCAACGAATCCATAAGAAGTGATCCCATTTTTTTCATCAGCTCTGGGTAAAGACCAAAGATCTTGAGCGACCGATCCGGAAGAACAACTCAAAAGATAAAGAAGTATCGTTAATTTCTTCATGCTTGTTCCAAGCTCGAAGTACCATTTGTACAAATGGGAATCCCCTTCCTTACATGATTTCTTCTTCATATAGATAGATATAGGATCTATGGGGCAATTACTTAGAAGTATATTTTGTGCAACAGCCCTTCCTATCTGATAAAAAAGGATCCCATGATCCTGAACCGATCTTACCTGGGATCGCAAATCCCAAGTTTGTCTATGAAGAGCTGATCTAATTGTATTAGTTTCTATAATTGATTTCTTCTGTGTAATACTAATTGATAGGGCCTCATTGATAAGTGTTACAAGATCTCGTGCATTGGAACCCATGGTTATGGACCCGAATCTGTTAGTATGGAACATTTTCTTTTCCAAGTGAAATCCCCTAGTATATGAAAGAATGAAAAAGTGCTTTCGTTGTTGTGGAATAAGAAGCCTTCGTATCTTAATGCATGTATTTAATTTATTCGGAGCTATTAGAGCGGGATCCACTTTTTTGGGAATATGAGTCGAAGCAATAACAAGAATATTTCTAGTGGAATATCTTTCACAATCTCTGGAGAGATAGTTCTCTAATAGACCGAGGGATAAGTAATTCGACTCAGTCACATACAGATCATGAATGTTTGGAATCCATATTATGCAAGGAGACATTGCTTTTGCTAATTCGAATTGAAGGGTGATATCAAATCGGTCTATTTTCGGCGTCATATACATAGTTAGCACATTCGTCATAGTTAGCAGCTCCGTATCAAGGTCATCAATATCGATATCGTCACTATCATCAATATCGATATCGTCACTATCATCAATATCGATATCATCATCATCAATATCGATATCATCAATAAGATAACCTTTAGGCTTGTCATCCAGGAACTTGTTCGGAAATACCGTAATGAAAGGAACATAGGAATTTGTCGCTAGGTATTTGACCAAATAAGATCGTCCAGTTCCTATGGAACCTATCACTAAAATACCCCTAGAAGGGGATAGGGCTAAGCGGATCGAAAAGGGTTTTCCATAAGATGGGAAATGAAAACTATTAGCCCCACACGAGGTTTGTGAATAAGTGATTGTCTGATAATGAGCAAGGAATATCCGTCTTTCTGCTAAACAGAATCTATTGAACTCATAATTCATTAGATGCTTTTTATGAATGTCAACTAAGTATCGTAA